TTGCCACTCGAAATAAAGATATTGGAATTGGACTTGTTAATCGATTCATAACCTTTAGAGCACACCCAATATATATTCGAACCCCTTTTACTTGCAGGAGTACATCTTGGATCTGTCAATTATGTTATGGCCGGAGTCCTACTCATGGTGACCTGGTCGAGTTGGGAGAAGCCGTAGGTATTATTGCGGGTCAATCAATTGGGGAACCGGGGACTCAACTAACATTAAGAACTTTTCATACCGGCGGAGTATTCACAGGTGGTACTGCCGAACATGTACGAGCTCCCTCTAATGGAAAAATCAAATTTGATGAGGATTTGGTTCATCCCACACGTACCCGTCATGGGCATCCTGCTTTTCTATGTTTTATAGACTTGTATGTAATTATTGAGAGTCGAGATATTCTACATAATGTGAAAATTCCAACAAAAAGCTTGATTTTAGTTCAAAATGATCAATATGTAGAATCAGAACAAGTGATTGCTGAGATTCGTGCCGGAACGTCCACTTTTCATTTTAAAGAGAGGGTTCGAAAACATATTTATTCTGAGTCAGAAGGAGAAATGCACTGGAGTACTGATGGCTATCATGCGCCCGAATATCCATATAGTAATGTTCATCTATTACCAAAAACAAGTCATTTATGGATATTAGCAGGAGGTCTATGCAGATCCAATATAGTGTCTTTTTCACTCCACAAGGATCAAGATCAAATGAATGCTAATTCTTTTTCTCTCGAAGAAAGATATATCTTTGATCTCTCACTGACTAATGATCAAGTAAGACATAAATTGTTGGAGACTCTTGTTAAAAAAGATAGGGAAATTCTTGACTATTCAAAACCTTATCGAATCATATCCAAGGGTCATTGGAATCTCATAGAGCCTTCTACTTCTATTCGTCAAGAGAATTCCTTGGCAAAAAAGCGAAGAAATAGATTTGTGATTCCCTTACAATATGATAAAGAACAAGAAAAGAAACTAATACCCTGTTTTGGTATTTCGATTAAAATACCTATAAATGGTATTTTACGTAGAAATAGTATTCTTGCTTATTTTGATGATCCGCGATACAGAAGAAGCAGTTCGGGAATTACTAAATATGGGATTGTCGAAGTAGATTCAATCGTAAAAAAAGAGGATTTGATTGAGTATCGAGGAGCAAAAGAATTTAGTCCGAAATACCAAATGCAAATGAAAGTAGATCGATTTTTTTTCATTCCTGAGGAAGTGCATATCTTACCCGGATCTTCGCCCATAATGGTCCGGAACAATAGTATCGTTGGAGTAGATACACGACTTGCTTTAAATAGAAATATAAGAAGTCGAGTAGGTGGATTAGTCCGGGTGGAGAGAAAAAGAAAAAGTATGGAACTGAAAATCTTTTCTGGAGATATTCATTTTTCTGGAGAGGTGGATAAAATATCTAGGCACAGTGGCATTTTGATACCACCAGGAATGGAAAAAAAAGATTCTAAAGGATTAAAAAAATTGAAAAATTGGATCTATGTCCAACGGATTACACCTACCAAAAAAAAGTATTTTGTTTTGGTTCGGCCCGTAGTTACATATGAAATAGCTGATGGGATAAATTTAGCAACACTTTTCTCTCAGGATCTCTTGCAGGAAAAGGATAATGTCCAACTTCGAATTGTCAATTATATACTTTATGGAAATGGCAAGTCAATTCGAGGAATTTCTCACACAAGTATTCAATTAGTTCGGGCTTGCTTAGTATTGACTTGGGACCAAGAAAAAAAGAGTTCTATAGAAGAAGAGGTTCATGCTTCTTTTGTTGAAATAAGGACAAATGATCTGCTTCGTGATTTCATCCGAATTGAGTTAGTAAAGTCCACTATTTCGTATACCGTAAAAAGGTATGATATGGCAGGTTCGGGATTTATTTCCAATAATGAATTAGATCGTACCCATATCAATCCTTTTGATTCCAAGGTGAAGATTCAATCATTTCCCCAACATCAGGGAACTCTTGGTACGTTGTTGAATCGAAATAAGGAATGCCAATCTTTCCTAATTTTGTCATCATCCAATTGTTCTCGAATTGGCCCCTTCAATACTTCGAGATATAATAATGCGACAAAAGAATCGGATCCCATGACTCCAATTAGGGATTTGTTGGGTCCTTTAGGTACTATTGTGCCTAAAATAGTAGATTTTTGTTCATCTTACTATTTAAGAACTTATAATCAAGTCTTTTTAAAGAAAGATTTTTTACTTGAAAACCTTCAACAGACTTTCCAAGTGCTTCAAGTACTTCCATTTCAATACTGTTTCCTAGATGAAAATAGTAGGATTTATAATCCCGATCCATGCAGTAACATCATTTGTAATTCATTCCATTTGAATTGGTGTTTTCTCCATCACGATTCTTGTGAAGAGGCATGGACAATAATTAGCCTTGGACAATTCCTTTGTGAAAATGTATGTCTATTTAAATACGGATTACGCATAAAAAAATCTGGTCAAATTTTCATTGTTCATGTTGACTCTTTAGTTATAAGATCAGCTAAGCCCTATTTGGTCACTCCAGGAGCAACTGTTCATGGCCATTATGGGGAAACCTTTTATGAAGGAGATACATTAATTACATTTATATATGAAAAATCGAGATCTGGTGACATAACGCAAGGTCTTCCAAAAGTGGAACAAATCTTAGAAGTTCGTTCAATTGATTCAATATCGATGAACCTCGAAAGAAGAGTTCAAGGTTGGGACGAACGTATCCGAAGGATTCTTGGGATCCCCTGGAGATTCTTGATTGGAGCTGAACTAACCATAGCCCAAAGTCGTATCTCTTTGGTTAATAAGATCCAAAAGGTTTATCGATCCCAGGGGGTACAGATCCATAATAGACATATAGAGATTATTGTACGTCAAGTAACATCAAGAGTTTTGGTTTCAGAAGATGGAATGTCTAATGTTTTTTTACCTGGGGAATTTATTGGATTGTTGCGAGCAGAGCGAGCAGGGCGCGTTTTGGACGAAGCGATCTGTTATCGGGCAATCTTATTGGGAATAACGAAATCATCTCTGAATACTCAAAGTTTCATATCCGAAGCGAGTTTTCAAGAAACTGCTCGAGTTTTAGCAAAAGCTGCTCTACGAGGTCGTATTGATTGGTTGAAAGGCCTGAAAGAGAACGTTGTTCTGGGGGGGATTATACCGGTTGGTACCGGATTCAAGAAATTAGTACATCGTTCAAAGCAAGACAAAAACATTCATTTGAAAATCAAAAGGAAGAATCTATTCGAGTTGGAAATGAGAGATATCTTGTTACACCATAGAGAATTATTTTGTTCTTGTGCCCCAAACACTTTCCATGAGACATCAGACCAATCATTTACGTAATGGAATTTACTAATTCCTAACAAGAGGTTCATTCTTTTTACTTTCACTCTCTGGTCCGATTATGGATTTCGTAATCAATGAAATAAAAAATAATAAAGAATTAAATTCATGGTTTGGGTCGTAGATCAATGGTCAATCCTGGTAGAAGGTTCCGTCGGAACAATTATTTATTTCACAAGGTACTGAATCTCTTTGAAAAAGAAAAAATAAAAAGAGAAAGTGTGGGAAAATGGGAAGACGATATTGGAACATCAATTTGGAAGAAATGATGGAAGCAGGAGTTCATTTTGGTCATGGTACTAATAAATGGAATCCTAGAATGGCTCCTTACATCTCTGCAAAGCGTAAAGGTATTCATATTACAAATCTTACTATAACTGCTCGTTTTTTATCAGAAGCCTGCGATTTAGTTTTTGATGCAGCAAGCAGGGGAAAAAAATTCTTAATCGTTGGCACCAAAAAGAAAGCAGCGGATTTAGTAGCATCAGCAGCAATAAGGGCTCGATGTCATTATGTTAATAAAAAGTGGCTTGGTGGTATGTTAACGAATTGGTCTACTACAGAAACAAGACTTCAGAAGTTCCGGGACTTAAGAGCAGAACAAAAGATGGGGAAACTCAATCGTCTCCCCAAAGGAGATGCAGCAATGTTGAAGAGAAAGTTATCTACCTTGCAAACATATCTGGGTGGGATCAAATATATGACGGGATTGCCCGATATTGTAATTATCGTTGATCAGCAAGAAGAATATACGGTTCTTCGAGAATGTGTCATTTTGGGTATTCCGACGATTTGTTTAATCGATACAAATTGTGACCCAGATCTTGCAGATATTTCTATTCCGGCCAACGATGATGCTATAGCTTCGATTCGATTGATTCTTACCAAATTAGTATCTGCAATTTGTGAGGGCCGTTCTAGTTATATAAAAAATGGTTGATTATCTTATCATTAATCTTATCATTAAGAAGAAGAAGATTAGTTTGTTTTTGGTGAACTCTCTTTGATTGTTACTATTTTGGTTTGCATCTTTTGGAGTTTGAACTATCTTTTGAATATTGAAAAGATCAAATGATTGGTATTTTTTTATGTGATTTCTCGGTATCCGAAATATACGATTCATAACTTCAATTCATGAATGAACATAGATTAATTGAGAAAGAGATGGTTGAATCAAAATAATTACTTTTTTGAAGTTCGATTTCTGTTAGAGGACAATATGAATGTTATACCATGTTCCATTAAAACACTTAAAGGGTTATACGATATATCAGGTGTAGAAGTAGGCCAGCATTTCTATTGGCAAATAGGAGGTTTACAAATTCATGCCCAAGTACTTATCACTTCTTGGGTTGTAATTGCTATCTTATTAGGTTCAGTCATCATAGCTGTTCGGAATCCACAAACCATTCCGACCGACGGTCAGAATTTCTTCGAATATGTCCTTGAATTTATTCAAGACTTGAGCAAAAATCAGATTGGAGAGGAGTATGGTCCTTGGGTTCCATTTATTGGAACGATGTTCCTATTTATTTTTGTTTCTAACTGGTCAGGTGCTCTTTTACCTTGGAAAATCATAAAGTTACCTCATGGGGAGTTAGCTGCGCCCACGAATGATATAAATACTACTGTTGCTTTAGCTTTACCCACGTCAGTGGCATATTTCTATGCGGGTCTTAGCAAAAAAGGATTGGGATATTTCGGGAAATACATTCAACCAACTCCAATACTTTTACCAATTAATATTTTAGAAGATTTCACAAAACCTTTATCTCTTAGTTTTCGACTTTTCGGGAATATATTGGCTGATGAATTAGTGGTTGTTGTTCTTGTTTCTTTAGTGCCTTCAGTAGTTCCTATACCTGTCATGTTTCTTGGATTATTTACAAGTGGTATTCAAGCTCTTATTTTTGCAACTCTGGCTGCGGCTTATATAGGTGAATCCATGGAGGGTCATCATTGACTAACTTTCGAAATAGTCTTTTTTGAAGCTTATCCCAATTTAAGCAATGCGGGGGGTTCAATATAATCCACTGGGTTGGAGAAGAAAATGCAAATAGCTACATGTATGTATATATGAAGAAAGATAGATGATATTGCAGGATTTGGAAGAGAAAGAAGGGTTGGGGATCCTACTACATATATGTATATGTAATGCCTATGGGTATCAATCCTTGTGTATGTTTTGAAGAATGGTTAGAGAATACGATTTCATAGAAGAAAAAGTGCAGGTGATTTACGTTATGGAAGAATAAAAGTATATGTTATTTACTAGTTAGATAGTAATTACCCCTATCTCTTTGTTTCTAGCCCACTGCATTTAGATGGATTCCCATATCAGTCCTTTTTCTATTTTGTCTGTGATTGTGAATTGAATGAAAGAGAAAGAATAGAATAGCTTATAAACAAGGAAACGCAATGACTAAAACCGTATACATATCTATTTACATAAGGTAGAAAGGAAAAACGGCATATCGAAGTAGTTCTGAAAATTCAGTAATATTCTGAATTCCATTTGGAGTTTTTAGCTACTTCGACCCGATAGATTTTAGTGATAAAGATCAAAAAAGGAAAAATAAGTGTAGTAAAGTAAATAGTAAAAGTAGAAGTAGAAAAAGAAGTAGATTAAGTACTAATTCATTGGTTGGTTGTATCATTAACCATTTCTCTTTTTGGTGCGAGGAACTTACCATGAATCCACTTATTTCTGCCGCTTCCGTTATTGCTGCTGGATTGGCTGTAGGGCTTGCTTCTATCGGACCTGGGGTTGGTCAAGGTACTGCTGCGGGCCAAGCTGTAGAAGGTATTGCGAGACAACCAGAAGCAGAGGGTAAAATACGAGGTACTTTATTGCTTAGTCTGGCTTTTATGGAAGCTTTAACAATTTATGGACTGGTCGTGGCATTAGCTCTTTTATTTGCAAATCCTTTTGTTTAATGTTTCATTTTATCGTAGAATAAAAATGTAAAAAAAATAAGAATAAAAACATAACCATAACTAAGAAATTTGAGAATTCTCAAATTAATAATAAGCGGAGTGATACAAAAAGAACTCTGTTCTTTGTTAGTCCTATCTATAAGGGGAAAGCATATGAAAAATCTAACCGATTCTTTTGTTTCCGCGGGGCACTGGCCATCCGCTGGGAGTTTCGAGTTTAATACCGATATTTTAGCAACAAATCCAATAAATCTAAGCGTAGTGCTGGGTGTATTGATTTTTTTTGGAAAGGGAGTGTGTGCGAGTTGTGTATTTCAAGAATAGGTTGGATTTCACCGGCTGCACTTTCTTTCTATTTATGTATTATTATTTATAGCAGAAATAGGAACAAAGGGTGCACAATCTCGACGAATTACTTCGGAATTGGATTTCATTCAGAAATCATATGTAAGAACCATAGCATTTCGTGACTAATTGGTAAATGAACTTTGATTCTCTATCAACCAATAATGTTGAGGTCTTTTACATGGTTAAAGATAAATTGTTTGAAGTCCAGGCACAGCATAGCATGGTACTCTTTCTACCGCTACGTTAGTACCAAAATGGTTTAAAAATGATAAAAAGAAAAAAGGAATAATTGGGAATTTATCCGATGTAGAACACTCATATGGATAAAATTATTTGAACAATTAACTGGAAAGATGGGTATCTTCCCCCCTTTTTTATCCACTGCCGAATCGACGACCTATGTATTGTATTTGTATAAAAAAGAGAATTTTTTGGATGAAAAAAATCGAAATCTCATTCTAATAATAATGAGAATGAAGTAATGAAGTTCAGAATTATATTCAATTCTATTTCTATTCTATTAGAATTTTGATCTAATTTCTCATAGCATATAAAGAAGAAAGAATAGAATTCTTTCTTCTTTAAAATCTTTTTTTTTTTCTTTTTGGAAATAAGTTGTAAATAAAGAACGAATAAAGAAACAACTTTGCTGACAATTTTTTATTTTTTGTCTGGTCTGAAGAGTCCTCCTAAGATTCTGAGATCAGTTTCGATATCTTTGAATATGAACAGAAAAGAGAGGATAGGCTCATTCCATTCAAAGATATGGGAATGCCCATCAATCAAAGAAAAGATAAAAGAAACAATTGAGCGTGAGAGCCAAATGAATCGAAAGATTCATGTTTGG